TTAAGGAGACATGCTATAACAATAGCCCAGTTTCTGAAACTTCTGATCTGGATGGGAATCAAGAAAATGCGAAGTTAGAAATACTAAAAAACAAAGAAAAAGAAGCAATTTTCTTCTGGTTTGAAAAACCTCTTGTGACCCGTCTTTTCGACTATAAGCGATGGAATCGTCCATTGCGGTATATAAAAAATGATCAATTTGAAAAAGCTATAAGAAATGAAACGTCACAATATATTTTTTACACATGTCGAAGTGATGGCAACCAAAGAATATCTTTTACGTATCCATCCAGTTTGTCAACTTTTTTGGAAATGATACAAAGAAAAATTACTTTGTACACAAATACAATGGAAAATCACTTCTCTTATGAACTGTATAATCAATGGGTTCATACCAAAGACCAAAAAGAAAAGAATCTAAGCAATGAATTTCTAAGTAGACTACAGGCTATAGACAAGGGATCTGTTCCTATGTATGTAATAAAAAAAAGAACGAAATTATGTAATAATAAGATCAAAAAAGCATACTTGCCGAAAAAATATGATCCTCTCTTGACTGGTCCCTATCGTGGAACAATTGCCTTTTTGTTTTCACCCTCCATCGAAAATGACATGGGAACTCTTTGGATAAATAAGATCCATGGTATGCTTTTTACTACTAATACTGATTATGTAGAATTTGATCAAAAAATGGATATGTATGCGTTTGATAGAAAATCATTATCAACGGAAATAGAACCTTTTTTTAACTTTATTAGTAAATTAAATACAGAATCACCATCGTATTTAAATGTGAAAAGACTTTCTTTTTTTCTAGAAAAAAAAATTTTTGATTCTAAATCAAAATTTTTAAAATTATTATTCAATGCAGTTCTAACTGATACCAACGATCAGACAATTAGAAAAAAATATCTTGGAGTAAGCATAAAAGAAATACGCAAAAAAATACCTCGATGGTCATATAAATTAATCAACGATTTCGAACACGAACAAAAAGCAAATGACGAAGGCCTGGCAGAGGATCCTCAGATTCGTTCAAGAAAAGCTAAATTTATAATAATTTTTAATGATAATCAGCAGAATCCCGATAATACCCTTCAAACAGAGGAAGTAACTTTATTACGTTATTATGAACAATCCGATTTTCGTCGAGAGATAATAAAAGGATCGATGCGCGCTCAACGACGGAAAATGATTATTTCAAAACAGGTTCAAGCGAACGCCCATTCCCCCCTTTTCATGGACAGAATAGAAAGCCCTCTATTTTTTGCGTTTGATATCTCCAAACTGATGAAATTTATTTTTATAACTAGGATGGGTAAAAAGACAGAATTTAAAATTTCGGATTATGTGGAGGAAGCTAAAAAAAAAAAAGATAAACTAAGAGTAGATAAAAGTTACAAGCACAAAATGCAAGAAAAAGCGCAGATCGAAACAGCAGAAATTTGGGATACTATTCTATTGGGTCAAGTAATAAGAAGTTCAATATTACTAACACAAGCAATCCTTAGAAAATATATTCTACTACCCTCTTTTATAATAGCTAAAAATCTTGGTCGTCTGCTATTATTTGACTTTCCAGAATGGTCTGAGGATTTAACCGATTGGAAGAAGGAAAGATATGTTAAATGCACCTATAACGGTGTTCAATTAGCAGACAATGAATTTCCAACAAACTGGTTAACAGAGGGTATTCAAATAAAGATACTCTTTCCTTTCCGTCTGAAACCTTGGCACCGATCTAATCCAGACTCTCCTTATAGAGAAAAAAAAACACACAAATATGATTTTTGTTTTTTAACTGTTTGGGGGATGGAAACCGACCTACCTTTTTGCTCTCCCCGAAAACGATCCTCCTTTTTTGCACCTATTTTAAAAGAACTTGGAAAAATGCTTCTAAAAAGGAAGCCAAATTGTTTTCCAATTCTAAGAAGATTAAACGAACGAACAAATTTATCTCTAAGGGTCTCAACAACAATTCAAAAAAGCATTCTCCTTATAAAAAAAATAAAAAAAGAATTAGAAAAAATAAACCCAAAACTATTATTTGGATTAGGAGAAGTATATGAGTTGCGTGAAACTAAAAAAGAAAAAGATTTTTTAATCCGTAATATTATTATTTATAAACCATCCAGTAAACTAAAATCTATTGATTGGAGAAGTTATTCACTGCCAGAAAAAAAAACAAAAGAGCTGACTGATAGAACAAGCCTAATCATAACTCAAATAAACAAACTAAAAAAAAAAAAAAAAAATCTAACTTCAGAAAAAAACATTAGTTCGAACAAAAAAAGTAATGATGCTAACAGATTAGAATCCTATATATATTTTTTTCAGGTGTTAAAAAGAAGAAAGATTAGATTAATCCGTAAATCACATTTTTTTATACAATTTTTCTTTCAAAGGATATACTTCTTAGGTATGATTAATATTCTTCGGATCGACACACAAGTTTTTCTTGAATCAACAACAAAAAAAGTTCAAAAATACATTTACACTATTTATATTAAAGCAAATCCCGCAAGAATTGAGAAAAAAAAAAACACAAAAATTCACTTTATAAAGTCACTTTCTAATATTAGTAATATTAAAAAATATTCAAAGAACTTACCTTCTTTGTCACAAGCATATGTATTTTACAAATTATCAAAAACCCACGTTATTAACTTAAGATCTGTTCTTCAATATCACGGAACACCCGTTTTAAAGAAAAACGAACTAACGGGATATTTTAGAACACAAGGAATATTTAGTTCCGAATTAAAAAATAAAAAACTTCGTAATTCTAGACTGAATCAATGGAAAAATTGGTTAAGGGTTCATTATCAATATAATTTATCTAAAATTCAATGGTCTAAATTAGTAGCCCAAAAATGGCAAAATAGAGTTAATAAAGCCCCCCAAAAAGATTTAAACAAATGGTATTCATATGAAAAAGAAACTTATTCTCTATTACCAAATAAAAAAGAAAATTTTAAAAGACACTCTGAATATGACCTCTTCTCATCTAAATCTATTAATTATGAAGCTAAGAGGAACTCCTACAGTTATGTATCATCATTACACGTAAACAATACCGAAAAGATTTCTTATAATTACAACATAGATAAACAAAAATTATTTGATGGGTTGGCGATTATACTTATCAAGAATTATCTTGGAAAAGATGCTATTATGGCTAAAAATCCGGATAGAAAATATGCGGATTGGAAAATTATCCATTTTAGTGTTAGAAAGAAGCTCACTAGTGAGGCTTGGATCCATAGCACCAGTAATAAACAGACTAGTCACGATCAAAAAGTTGATAAAATGTATAAGAAATATCCTTTTTATCTCACAATTCATGAAGACACCAACCCCTTCAATAAAAAACAATTTGGTTGGATGGGAATGAATGAAGAAATACAAAGCAAGGCCATATCCGATTTTGAACTTTGGTTCTTCCCAGAAGTTATGTTACTTTATAATTCATATAAAATAAAACCCTGGGTCATACCCATAAAATTACTTTTTTTTTTTTTTCAGGGAAATGCACCGATTAGTACAAATAAAAACATCAATGAAAAAAAATATATTGAAGAAGATTATGCGGGATCAGTCATAAAAAACCATACAAATAAAAAGCAAAACACAAGCGCTACAGAAACAGAATTAGATTTTTTCCTACAAAATAATTTGCTTATTCAATTTAGAAATGATTCTTTTTTTAATCAACAACTAATCAATAATATCAAGGTATATTGTCTCCTGCTTAGACTGAGAAGCCCGCGAAAAGTTTTTATATCCTCTCTGCAACGAGGCGAAATGATTTTCAATATAATGCTGAGTCACAAGGATGTCCATATTCCCGAATTGGTGAAAGGAGGGGGGGTTAGCATCGAACCGGTTCGTCTGTCTGTCAAAACGAATGGACAATTTATTAGATATCAAAGCATAAGTATTTCATTGGTTCATAAGAATAAAGATCGCATTAATCAAAGATATGGTGATAAAAATAATTTTTTTAAATCCCTTACAAGACATCAAAAAATAACTGGAAATAGAGATAAAAACGATTATGCTTTGCTCGTTCCCGAAAATATTTTATCACCTAGACGTCGGAGAGAATTGAGAATTGTAATTTCATTCAATTCAAGAAAAGGGAAGGGTGCGGGTCTAAATCCCATACTTTGGGATGGAACGAACGTAAAAAACTGTGTTAAATTTTTGGATACAAACCCAAGTCTTGATATAGATAAAAATAAATTAAAAAAATTAAAGTTCTTTCTGTGGCCCACTTATCGATTAGAAGATTTATCTTGTATGAATCGCTATTGGTTTGATACCACTAATAGCAGTAGTTTCAGTGTGTTAAGGCTACATATGTATCCACAATATCAATATCCACAATTTTAAAATAGACGACGATAAATTTTTGCTAGATATCAGATATCAGGTAACATATCTAATATTTCAAAGCAAACTAATACATACATGTAGTATCTTACATTCCATGATAATTCGATCTATAAATAAAAAAATCAACGGAATTTTTTTTTGAGAAAATTAAGAGTAGATAACTTAATTTAGTATACCCGATTCAAATGGTTAGCATTATTCTTTTTTATTATTTCTGATCAGTAAAATTAACAATAAAAAAAATATCTTTAAACAATAAAAGGGGGAGCAATTTACGTTTTATGGTAAAAAATTCATTCATTTCAGTTTTTTTCCAAGAAAAAAAAGAAGAAAACCCGGGGTCTGTTGAATTTCAAGTATTAAGTTTCACTAATAAGATACGACGACTTACTTCACATTTGGAATTGCACAGAAAAGACTATTTATCTCAGAGAGGTTTACGTAAAATTCTGGGAAAACGTCAACGATTACTAGCTTATTTGTCAAAGAAAAATCGAGTACGTTATAAAGAATTAATTGGTCGGTTGGAAATTCGTGAACCAAAAACTCACTAATTTAAATTTTAAAGAACTTTAATTATTTGATGTTAGATCTTGAATTTTTATTATTTTCGGCAATTCGTGGAAGAATCAATCGGGGAAAAACCTATGAATGTACCAGCTACAAAAAAAGACCTCATGATAGTAAATATGGGTCCTCAGCACCCATCAATGCATGGTGTTCTTCGACTCATCATTACTCTAGATGGTGAAGATGTTATTGACTGTGAACCAATATTGGGTTATTTACACAGAGGAATGGAAAAAATAGCAGAAAACCGAACAATTATACAATATTTGCCTTATGTAACAAGGTGGGATTATTTAGCTACTATGTTCACAGAAGCGATAACCGTAAATGCACCAGAGCAGTTAGGAAATATTCAAGTACCGAAAAGAGCCAGCTATATCAGAGTAATTATGTTGGAGTTGAGTCGTATAGCTTCTCATTTGTTATGGCTCGGACCTTTTATGGCCGATATTGGGGCACAAACCCCTTTCTTCTATATTTTCAAAGAAAGAGAATTAGTATATGATCTATTCGAAGCTGCCACTGGTATGAGAATGATGCATAATTATTTTCGTATCGGAGGAGTCGCTGTTGATCTACCCCATGGCTGGATAGATAAATGTTTAGATTTCTGTGATTATTTTTTAACAGGGGTTGCTGAATATCAAAACCTTATTACACGAAATCCTATTTTTTTAGACCGAGTTGAGGGAGTAGGGATTATTAGCGAAGAGGAAGCAATAAATTGGGGTTTATCAGGACCAATGCTACGAGCTTCCGGAATAAAGTGGGATCTTCGTAAAGTTGATCATTATGAGTGTTATGACGAATTTAATTGGGAAATCAAATGGCAAAAAGAAGGGGATTCGTTAGCTCGTTATTTAGTACGAATCGGCGAAATGACGGAATCTATAAAAATTATTCAACAGGCTCTGGAAGGAATTCCAGGAGGGCCCTATGAGAATTTAGAAAACCGATGCTTTGATATAGTAAGGGATCCAAAATGGAATGATTTTGAATATCGATTCATTAGTAAAAAGCCTTCGCCCACTTTTGAATTGTCGAAACAAGAACTTTATGCGAGAATCGAAGCACCAAAGGGAGAGTTGGGCATTTTTTTGATAGGAGATCAAAGTGTTTTTCCTTGGCGATGGAAAATACGACCGCCAGGTTTTATCAATTTGCAAATTCTTCCTCAGTTAGTTAAAAGAATGAAATTGGCTGATATTATGACGATACTAGGTAGTATAGATATCATTATGGGAGAAGTTGACCGTTGAAATGATAATTGATAGAACAGAAATACAAGATATCAATTCTTTTTACAGATTGGAGTCTTTAAAGGAGATCTATGGGATCATATGGATGTTTATACCTATTTTGACTCTTGTATTGGGAATAACAATAGGTGTACTAGTAATTGTGTGGTTAGAAAGAGAACTATCCGCAGGGATACAACAACGTATTGGACCTGAATATGCCGGCCCTTTAGGAATTCTACAAGCTATAGCAGATGGGACAAAACTACTTGTTAAAGAAAATATTATTCCATCTAGAGGAGATAGTGGTTTATTCAGTATCGGACCATCGGTAGCGGTCATATCAATTTTACTAAGTTATTCAGTAATTCCTTTTGGTTATCATCTTATCCTAGCTGATATAAATATCGGGGTTTTTTTATGGATCGCTATTTCAAGTATTGCTCCTATTGGACTTCTTATATCAGGATATGGATCAAATAATAAATATTCCTTTTTAGGTGGTTTACGGGCAGCTGCTCAATCCATTAGTTATGAAATACCATTAACTCTATGCGTGTTATCAATATCTCTACGTGTGATTCGTTGAGACATAAACTTTTGACTATTTCCGTTCTTTCGCGGAAAGCGTTGAATAGATAGTCTCCGTTTTTTGTTCATCGTTAGTGTTGATGAACTAAATCAGATAGTTCTATGAGTGAAAAAAAAACAGCTTATAAGTTTGCAGTAAGAAGTCGAGTCTCATTTCCTTATGTACCAGGATTAAGCAAAAGTAAATATAAGCAGTAGAGACTGTTTACCCCAAGATTGGTTGGTTGGGCATCATGGCTTGAAGCGGGTTCACAAGATCAACTGTATGGGGTTTTCATTAGCGTTTGGCTATATTACCCGACTACCATAACAGGCGATTGGGCAAAAATGAGTGGATGGTTAGAAACACCAAATTACACAAGGGATTAGTAATAGAGATTATGTAAATTATACAAAGGGCCGTTTCCGCATAAAAGGAAGACCAATTGGGGCTTTACGTTAGTAGAAATGATCAGGTAGTACTCCCCATGATTCCGATCCAGAGTATGCTCCTATCCACCGATTAAAGAAATTACTATCAAGAACGAAATAATCCTTTACTTTTTTTGAATCCACTTTTTAGAAACAAGAATAGGAACGAAAAAGTAGAAAGACTGCAATTACAATAAAAAATGAATAAAAAAAGAGAGAGAAAGATCTTTATTCTTTAATTTATATAGAAAGCAAATTCTTGGCATTATTTATGAACTAATGTAATATCTAATTCTTTTTCGTAATTGAAAAAGCTGGGTTCAAATATCTATGAATATTTATAGAAGGAGTATTTTATTGAAGGTTTAAGTTATTACTCAAAAAAACATTCTAAATTATTAAAGGATGAGATCAATTCAGAAGTACTTTTTTTGTTTTATTATAGCAGACAGAATTACATTGGTCTAATTCGGGACCTCTCAATAGATTTTTACTCGATCTAGAACATATCGCCATAAAGAATGCCGATCCGGTCCTTAGATTTCTTTGTGGTCCTGGAGGAGCCGTATGAGGTGAAAATCTCATGTACGGTTCTGTAATAGCGATGGGAACAGTGATGTTATCACCGACTATAATTATCTAACAGTTCAAGTACAGTTGATATAGTTGAGGCACAGGCAAAATATGGGTTTTGGGGCTGGAATTTGTGGCGTCAACCTATCGGGTTTATCGTTTTTATAATTTCCTCCCTAGCAGAATGTGAGAGATTACCCTTTGACTTACCAGAAGCAGAGGAAGAATTAGTAGCGGGTTATCAAACTGAATATTCTGGTATCAAATTTGGTTTATTTTATGTTGCTTCTTATCTAAATCTACTAGTTTCTTCATTGTTTGTAACAGTTCTTTACTTGGGTGGGTGGAATCTCTCTATTCCGTACATGTTTATTCCTGAACTATTTGAAATAAATAAAGTAGGTGGCGTCTTTGGAACCACAATTTTTCTCTTTATTACATTAGCTAAAACATATTTGTTCTTGTTTATTCCTATCACAACAAGATGGACTTTACCTAGGTTAAGAATGGACCAATTATTAAACCTTGGATGGAAATTTCTTTTACCTATTTCTCTAGGTAATCTATTATTAACAACTTCTTCCCAACTCCTTGCACTGTAAATACACTATCACGACCTGTCCCAAACAAGAGAAAAAAAAATTCGATATATTCACGATATGTTCCCCATGGTAACCGGGTTCATGAATTATGGTCAACAAACAGTCCGAGCTGCAAGGTACATTGGTCAAAGTTTTATGATTACCTTATCGCACGCAAATCGTTTACCTGTAACTATTCAATATCCTTATGAAAAATTAATCACATCGGAACGTTTCCGCGGTCGAATCCACTTTGAATTTGATAAATGCATTGCTTGTGAAGTATGTGTTCGTGTATGTCCTATAGATTTACCTGTTGTGGATTGGAAATTGGAAACGAATATTAGAAAGAAACGATTGCTTAATTACAGTATTGATTTCGGAATCTGTATTTTTTGTGGTAATTGCGTTGAGTATTGTCCAACAAATTGTTTATCAATGACTGAAGAATATGAACTTTCTACTTATGATCGTCACGAATTGAATTATAATCAAATAGCTTTGGGTCGTTTACCAATGCCAGTAATTGACGATTACACAATTAGAACAATTTTGAATTCGCCTCAAAGAAAAAATACGTCAACCCCATGATTAAAAAATTTTAGTTTTATTTTTCCTTGGTCAATAACTACAATAGAAATCCCAATAATTAGTTGATGAGAATCGAGGCGTCATTTGGAGTTAAAATCGAGTGATATATCATCTATCAGTAATTTTTTTAACATATATAGCTCCCATTTTAAATTTATTATTCTGATAAAAAACGAGATTGATTCAATTATTGGATACACATCAATCTACACTCATTAGAATTTCTTAGCATTTAGAATTAAATTCATAAAAACATATCATAAAAAAATAGGGTCCATTTCCTGGTCAGGTCAATAAGATCATGAAAGATTTTTTATTTATTTCTTATTTTACAAAAAATGGATTTACCCGGATCAATACATGATTTTCTTTTAGTCTTTCTAGGATTGGTTATTATATTAGGAGGTTTAGGGGTGGTATTACTTACTAATACAATTTATTCTGCCTTTTCATTGGGATTGGTTCTTGTTTGTATATCTTTATTATATATTTCATCAAACTCCCATTTTATAGCGGCCGCACAGCTCCTTATTTACGTGGGAGCTATAAATGTTTTAATCATATTTGCTGTGATGTTTATGAATGGTTCAGCATCTTACAACGATTTTACTCTTTGGACCGTTGGGGATGGGGTGACTGCGATGGTTTGTGCAAGTATTTTTGCTTCACTAATTACTATTATTACAGATACGTCATGGTACGGTATTATTTGGACTACAAGATCAAACCAGATTATAGAACAAGATTTTTTAAGTAATAGTCAACAAATTGGGATTCATTTATCAACAGATTTTTTCCTTCCATTTGAACTCATTTCCATAATTCTTTTAGTTGCTTTGATAGGTGCAATTGCTATGGCTCGTCAGTAATAAATCGTTAGAACTAGCATAGTAATAAAAATAAAACGTTGTTGCGTGTTTCAATTCTATCAAAATCGAAAATTTTTTGTCAATATATTCTAACAATAAACTCTATTTATTTGATTTCTTTGTTCCACACTTGTTAGTTGCGTACTGTTTATATTCTAGTTAATAGAACCGGTTGAATT